TAGTTACAAATGCCTTTTGGCAAGCATTTGCAGCAACAGGCCGTGTGAACCAAAACCCTATTAATAGATATGAACACATTCCTACCAATTCCCAAAAAATATAAATTTGTATCAAATTAGAACTAGTAACTAATCCTAACATAGAAGCACTGAAAAAACTCATATAAGCGAAAAATCTCAAATATCCTTGATCATACGACATATAATTATCACTATAAATAAGAACCATAATTCCAATAGTAGTGATTAATATTGACATAATAGAAGTAAGCGGGTCGATCAAATAACCAAATTCTAAAGAAAAATCATTATTGATGATCCAAGACCATACATATTGATAGATAGAACTGCCTTTTATTTGCTGAATAGATAGATTGATCGAAAAAACCATGACTATACTTAACAAAAAAACACTTTGAAAAGCCCACATACGGCGAAGACTCTTTGTTGCCGACGGAAAAAGAAGAAGTCCTGCTCCTATTAACATAGGAACTGGAAGTGGAAGGAAAGGTATTATCCACGAATATTGATATGTCTGTTCCATAAAAAAGTTTTTTATTCTTAATTGATTGTTTCCGATTTACCGGATCCTACCCCCTTTCAATTTCAAAACAAAAGGGGTCAATAAAAAAATCAAGAGATGTACTAACTTAAAGATATTTTTCGAATTTTATATATTATCTGGGTCTTTCCAAAAGACTTTAAATATTAAAATAAAGAAGTTACAATTGGGCAAATGATATGACCAACTTGCTCATAAAAAGCGAATTTAGTTATTAACTAATATTTTTCTTAAAACAACGAAACTACAAAATTTCATTATTATTAGATCACTTTATATTCATAAAGTAATGATAAAAAATTACACTAAAAAGAGTCTGATATGAATCGATATGAATCATAGGATTAACTAAGGTACAATTTTTGTAATAATCTCGCCTTTTAGTCAGTTTGTTGCAAATCATTAACTAGTTTCATTATGAATTCATTATGAAACTGATTGATTAGTTTCCGTTTCAATAAAAAAACTTTTATAGGAAACGCTATAATTTATAGGAAACACTATCATATCTAACATTTTCTATTTTCTATAAGATTTATTTTTAGATTTATCAAAAGGGAGTAAAATCAAATTTAATAAAAAATAACTAAGTTTTTTTAACAAAACGTGTATCTTTTATCTTTTAACAGATTAATTACTTTAATTACTAGTTTGATTCGAATTTGAAAATAGAATTTTGAAGTATTCTTTACTCAAGTTTGACCAATTAATAGAAAAAATTAAAGTTTTCATTAGGCAATGGGTTCTTAAATCCTTCGGTCTTTTTTATGTAGAAAAATTTTTTAATTTTTCTAGTAAGGTTTTGTAAGATTTTCGCATATTTTTTATATATTTTATCTATATATATATATTTTTTTTCTTTTATCTAGATAATAATAATATCTATTATCTAATTTTTGTTTAGAGAATCGCTAGATAATGAATAGATTCGTTTTGACCAATAGATGTCTTTCACATCCAACTACAACAACGAGTAACCTCTTAATTTTTAAATGGCAGTTCCAAAAAAACGTACTTCTATATCAAAAAAGCGTATTCGTAAAAATCTTTGGAAAGGGAAGGGATATTGGGCAGCCTTAAAAGCGTTGTCATTAGGTAAATCTCTTTCTACCGGAAACTCAAAAAGTTTTTTTGTGCGACAAAAAAAGTCCTAAAAAAAAAACAGTGGAATAATCCAAATATAAAATATAAAAATAGGCCCAGTTCGTTCTTAATAGGAAATTAACAAACCTATTGTTTGTGGCTAATCAATATGAACTAGAACTCGCTTCGCTATTAGGATATGTATAATAAGAATTCTTTGGTTTAGGAGTTAGTAAATTCTAAAAAGCTTTTGAAAAAAGAATAAAGACAAGATACAAAACTTGAGCCTTTAGTTAGTATATTTTCTTGTTTTGGAGATGGGGAGTCTTTTTTCCCCATCAACCCATTTGTCACAATTACAATAATTGACGTTTTTCTATATATATAGAAATCTACATATATGAAGAAGGGTAAAAAAGAGATCTTTAGTTAAAATTAATACATCGTTGAAATGAATTTATATTGAAAATATTTTGTGTAACTTTCTGACTTCTTTTTTATCTTAATTTCTCTGAATTAATCTATTAGAATCTCTCTTTCAACCCAACCGACAAAAGTATGGAATTTTATTTTTTGTCCGAATTAATGTGCAGGTTTTGAGTAATAAATAAGAAGTTTTTTTTTCATTGGTAAAAAAAATTTTCACTTTTAGGAAATAATATAAATGATAATATTTTATGAAAAAAAATAAATAAATCTTTTCTAGTTCTATCAATAACTAGAGGGTTGAAGTTTATAGTTTTAATTTAGAATTATAGAAGAGCATAAATTACACCAAAGCACTAAGGGAAATAAAATATATACCCCACCAATAATGAACCTTCAAATTTGTATTTGAACAAAGTTTTATTCATC